ATGAAAGTAATTGTAAAATTTTTAATTTTAGAGGATTTATTTTTGAGATACTACGAATTCCACTATTTTTTTAGGAGTTTTCAAAAATGGCAAAAAATTTTACTTTTCTCCAATAGCATAAATATTTAATGATTATATAAACATTAAAATTTATTTATATATAATAATTATAAATATATATTAGCTTTATATATATAAGAGTTTCGGATATATATAATATATTAATATATAAAATTTTAATTAATTATATATAATATATATGTTAACCAATAAAGAAATAAAGATGTAAATAAAGTTTACAGGAAATTTTATAAAAAGCATATATTAAAGATTTATAAATCATTAGTATATTATTATTTATTAATATATAAATGTGTATATATATATACTTAAATAATAATATTTATTAATATATAATATATATATATACTAGTAATATTATATATAAATTAAAATATATTGAAAAAAAAAATTTTCCCTTCTTTTTTACATTAATTGAGCTTTTTATTAATTAAGACAATTTAGTAATTTTTTCAAAAATAATAATTATTTGAAGTTTAATAGTAAAATAAATTTTCCTGTTAAATTATTTGGATAATAGGAAATTTATAACATAAATTCATAATTCATGTTGAAAAATTTTCAGGAATAATGTATGTGTATATTAAGTAGGGTATAAATTATATTTATTTTGTATTAATATGATTAGGATGGGAATTATTAGTTGCATATCTATATATATATAATATTGTGAATATAAAAATTTATATATTAGTTGTATTTGATTTAAGATAAATTAATTAAGGGAGCTTGTTGCATTAAATAAATTTTATAATTTAGGAAATTTATTTATTTAATAAAAAATTTTATTTTTTAAAATTTTTCTAAGTTTTGATTTTAGCTAGGTTTGATTGGGAAATTTATCAATATTTTTAAAAAATTTAATTACTAAATTTTATTAATTAATTAAGTTATATTAATATGTGTGTGTATATACATACATATATATATATAGAGAGAGAGAGAAAGAGAGAGAGAGAGAGAGGAATAATGTATGTGTATATTAAGTAGGGTATAAATTATATTTATTTTGTATTAATATGATTAGGATGGGAATTATTAGTTGCATATCTATATATATATAATATTGTGAATATAAAAATTTATATATTAGTTGTATTTGATTTAAGATAAATTAATTAAGGGAGCTTGTTGCATTAAATAAATTTTATAATTTAGGAAATTTATTTATTTAATAAAAAGTTTTATTTTTTAAAATTTTTCTAAGTTTTGATTTTAGTTATTTTTGATTGGAAAATTTATTAATATTTTTAAAAAATTTAATTATTAAATTTTATTAATTAAGTCAAATAAATATTTGTGGGAGATATTTAAATATGAATGTGTATATGTATAGATAAATAGAATAGGTTTAATATAAAATAATTAAAAGTAGAAGAATAAAATTATAAAGGTTAATTAAAGTTATAAAATAAAATAAGGAAGTTATAAATAGGTTAATAAAAAAATAAGGAAAATATGATTTTTATTTTTAATTTTTTTTTTTAAAAAGTTGATTTTTTTTTTTCGAATTTTAGGGTCTAAAAAGAGAGTATACAATAGACGTATGTCATGATTTGTAGTTGATACCTCTTTTTTTTTTGATTTTTAAAAAGTGCAAAAAAGTGCTTTTTGGTCCTTTTTTTGCACTAGTGTTTTAATAATTAAAAAATAAGAACGTTTGTTTTATTTATTATTTATTTTATATACTAATTAATTTAGGATTTATTGTAATAAGAGAGATAAATTTTATTTTAGTTTAGAGATTTTATTGTATTTTTATTTATATATAGATTATTGTTAAATTTTTATAATATAAAATGTAGTTTAAAATTTTAGGTAATTTAAGAAATTAAGATCTAGGGATTATATTGAAGTAGTGACAAATTTTGTGCCAGCCGTAGCGGTTAGACAAAAAGTGCGATAAAATTTTGTTTGTTATAATTAATATATTATATTTTAAATTTAATAATAAATTTTTAAGTGAAATTTAAATTTATTATTTTTTAATAAAAAAGGTATGAGGTTAATAAATTTATAAATAGACTAGGATTAGATACCCTATTATTAAAAATTTAAAAATGAATATAAAAGAAGTATTAGTTAAGTTCTTGAAATTTAAAAAATTTGGCGGTATTTTAATTTTTTTAGAGGAACCTGTTCTATAATTGATAATCCACGATTAAATGTACTTATTAAATAAATTTATATATCGTCGAAGATAAATATTTTAAAAGAAAATAAATATTTGGAATATTTAAAAAATAGAGAATCAGATCAAGATATAGTTTATAGATAAGAAGAAATGGGTTACAATTTTTATATAATTTAGATTTAAAATTTTAAAGTTTAATGAAAGAGGATTTAAAAGTAAATATGAAGATTTTTTTATATTAAATAAAATTTTGAAATATGTACATATTGCCCGTCGCTCCTATTATAGGATAAGTCGTAACAAAGTAATAGTACTGGAAAGTGTTATTAGAAAGACAAATTAAAGCTTTATAAGTTTTTTATTTACATTAAAAGGGAAGATTACAATCTTAATTTGAAAATTAATTAATTTATTAATTTTTATTGATAAAAATAGTTTTTATTTAAGTATATAAATAGAAAAATATTAAAATATTATAGTTAATTAGTAAAATAGTTGAAATTCAATAAATATTTAAAAGAAAATTAAAGGTTGTACCTTGTGTATCAGGGATTATTTAATAAACATATAAAATTATAAGATCTCGATTTAATAGGGGCTATAAAAATATTTATTTTATTGTAAAATAAACATTTTTAATATTTTTATTGAAATTAAAAGTTATTCGTATATTAATATATCTAGTTTTTTAAGAAATAAATTTAATTTAGAATTTATAATATAATTTTATAATTTATTATTTAATTATTTATTTTTTTTAATAATTTTGGGGATAAGCTTAAAATTAAATTTTAAGTAGATATTATATTATAAATATTTTGTAGGATTAGAAGTGTCTTAATGTGTTATAACAAGTTATTTAATTTATAAGATTTATTATATACTTATTATTTATTAAAATAAATTATAAAATTAAAAATTAATTGAAATTATGATAATATTAGTATTAAGATATTTTAATAGTATAATAAATAGGAAAGGTATTATAAAAGAACTAAGCAAATATAATTTTTGCCTGTTTATTAAAAACATGGTTTTTAGATATTGATTTTAAATTTAACCTGCTCAATGAAATTTAAATTGCTGCAGTATTTTAACTGTACGAAGGTAGCATAGTCACTTGTTATTTAATTAATAACTGGAATGAAAGGTTGGACAAAAGATTAACTGTTTTTATAATAGTTATTAATAATTTTATTTTTAGGTAAAAAAGCTTAAATTTTTTTAAAAGACGAGAAGACCCTATAGAATTTTATATAAATTTAATTATTATTTAAAAGAATTTTTTGTTAATAATGTTATTTATATTTAGTTGGGGCGATTGAAAAATTTAAAAAACTTTTTTAATATAATAACATTAATGGATGTACTTATGATTCAGTAAATTGATTGTTAGATTAAATTACCTTAGGGATAACAGCGTAATTTTTATTAAAGTTCTTATTGAAGTAAAAGATTGCGACCTCGATGTTGGATTAAAATTAATTATAGGTGTAGAAGCTTATAAATTGGGTCTGTTCGACCTTTAAAATTTTACATGATCTGAGTTTAAATCGGTGTGAGCCAGATTGGTTTCTATCTTTAAAAAGAGTAGTTATAATAGTACGAAAGGAATTTATAAAAATTATATTAAGTATTATTTAATTAAATTAATAATTATTTTGGCAGATTAGTGCTTTAAATTTAGAATTTAATTATATATTTATAATATAAATAATAATTATTAGACTTATTATTGAAATTTTTTGTATAATTTTAGGAGTATTAGTTAGGGTGGCATATTTGACTTTATTAGAGCGTAAGGTTTTAGGGTATATTCAATTGCGGTTAGGCCCTAATAAGGTAGGATTTATAGGGTTAGTTCAGCCTTTTAGTGATGCAATTAAGTTATTTTCTAAAGAGCAAGTTTATTTATATTTATCAAATATCTATATTTATATAATAGTTCCTATTTTTGGATTATTTATTACCTTATTTCTTTGATTAGTTATTCCATATTTTTCTATATTATTAAGTTTTAATTTAGGAATTTTATTTTTTATTTGTCTTTCAAGATTAAGAGTTTATTTAATTATGATTGCTGGCTGGGCCTCTAATAGGAATTATTCTTTATTAGGAGCTTTACGAGCTATTGCTCAATCAGTTTCTTATGAAGTGAGGATATTTTTAATTTTATTATGTATATTAATTTTTGTTCTAAGTTTAAATTTAGTTGATTTTATAATTTATCAAGAATATAGATGATTTTTATTTATTTATTTTCCTTTAGTGTTTATATGGTTGTTAACTAGATTGGCTGAAACTAATCGTACCCCTTTTGATTTTGCAGAAGGAGAAAGAGAGTTAGTTTCTGGGTTTAATATTGAGTATAGAAGGGGAGGATTTGCTTTTTTATTTTTAGCTGAGTATTCCAGGATTTTGTTTATAAGAATAATAAGAAGTTTATTTTTTTTAGGAGGTAATTTTATTGAATTTATATTTTATTTTAAAATAGTTTTATTTTGCTTTTTATGATTGTGATTTCGTGGAACTTTACCTCGGTATCGATATGATAAATTAATAAGATTATGTTGGAAAGGATTTTTACCTATAATTTTAAATTTATTTATATTTTATTTAGGATTTAAATTTTATATAAATTTATTTTTTTAGTTAATAAATTTTAGTAAAAGTTAATAGAAGATAATTCTATTTTATATTTTCAAAATATACACTTAATTCAAGTTCATTAACTTAATAGAATAGAAGTATATCTCATAACTTAAATATTACTCAATTTAATAAAAAGTATGAAAAGTATATAATTGTTAAAATTTGACCCATTAAAATGAATGGGGGTTCTACTGGATTTATTCCTATTCAAGTTAGAAGTAAAAATCTTTGAAAAAATATTCAAAATATGATTTTATTTATAGGATAAAATGATCTGGTTAAAATTTTTTTATTTATAAATGGTAAAATAAATAAAACTATAATTGATATTAGTAGGGCAAGAACTCCTCCTAGTTTATTAGGGATTGACCGTAAAATTGCATAGGCAAATAAAAAATATCATTCTGGCTGAATATGAATTGGTGTTACTAGTGGATTAGCTATTAAGAAATTATCAGGGTCTGATAATAAATAAGGAGAAATTAATGTGATTATTAATAAAAATAAAATTAATAGGGAAAAATTTCATATATCTTTTCATATAAAGAATGGATAAAAATGAATTTTATCAATATTTACTTTTAATCCTAATGGGTTATTTGATCCTGTTTGATGAAGAAATAATAAGTGAATAATAATTAGAAATATTAAAATAAAGGGGAGAATAAAGTGGAAAGAATAAAATCGTGTAAGTGTTGCATTTTCAATAGCAAATCCTCCTCATAGTCATATGACAATTATAGTACCAAAATATGGAATAGCTGAGATTAAGTTTGTAATTACAGTTGCTCCTCAAAATGATATTTGTCCTCAAGGAAGAACATATCCTAGGAAAGCTGTTATTATGGTAATAAAGAAAATTGAGACTCCAATAAGTCATGTATGAATTAATTTATAAGATGAATAATATATTCCTCGACCAATATGGAGATATAAACAAATAAAAAATATTGAAGCTCTATTAGCATGGAGAGTTCGGATTAATCAACCATAATTAACATTACGACAAATATGAATAATTCTGTCAAATGCTAGAAAAATAGAGGCTGAGTAATGTATTCTTAATAAAATTCCAGTAATTAATTGAATAGAAAGACATAAACCTAACGCTGATCCAAAATTTCATCAATTTGATAAATTTGAGGGGGAGGGTAGGGTAACTAAAGATATATTAATAATTTTTAATAGGGGAGATTTATTTCATATAGAAATTTTCATTAGTTTAAAGAACGAATTGGTCCTTTTTTAAATTTAGTAATTTTTACAATTGATATTAGAGTAATTAATAAGTAAATAATTAAGGTTCTTAAAAAAATATTTATTGGAAAAATTATAAATTTATTTAAAGAAAGGTAAAATCTAAAAAAAATATTATTTGATTCATTATAGAAATGGTTATTAAATAATAATGGGACATTATAATAGAATAATGTAAATAAAATAAAAATTCTAATATGTTTAATTGTTAGTCTTGGGAATTTATTATTTGAAGATATACTTGTCATATAAAGAAATAGAATTAATAAACCAGAAATTATGACTAAAAATAAAATATATGAATATCAAGAATTAAAGGTTATATATGAAATTATAATACAGTTAGTAATAACTTGTGTAAAAATAACGATTATTAATAATAAGGGATGATTAATTAAATAGGCTAAAATAGATAAAATAAATAAAATAGTAATTAAATTTTTTAAAATATTCAGATTATAGTTTATGTAAAATATTAATTTTGGAGATTAGAGATATGTTAATTAATCTGAAAGTTTTAAAAGATAATCTTATTTTTGATTTACAAAATCAATATTTTAATTTAAATTATTAAAACTAATGTTATTTTTAATTTTTAGGTTTTTATTTATTTGTTTATTTATTATACTATTTAATAAAAATCATTTATTGATAATATTAATAATATTTGAAATAATAGTAATATACATATATATTAGATTGATTTTATTTTTAAGTATTTATAGAAGAGAATTTTATTTTAGAATAATTTATTTAGTAATAGTAGTTTGTGAGAGAGCACTAGGATTATCTCTTTTAGTAAGATTAATTCGATTATACGGGAATGATTTATACCAGTCTTTTAATATATTATGATAAAATTTATTTTATATTTAATATTTATAATATTTTTATTAAATAACAGGATTTGATTAATTGGTATGTCTATATTTATATTAACTTTTATATTTATAATTCAGTTTTCTTTTAATTTTACTTTTTCATATTTAAGGAGATATATGGGGGTTGATTTATTATCATATATTATAATTTTTTTAAGGTTGTTTATTGGAAGATTAATATTAATTGCAAGTAGAAAAATCTATTTTAATAATAATTATCTTAATTTATTTATAATAAATTTAATTTTAATAATTATAGTTCTTTTATTAACCTTTAGTATAATAAATATTTTTTTATTTTATTTATTTTTTGAGATTAGAATTATTCCAATTTTATTTATGATTACGGGATGGGGTTATCAGCCTGAGCGTTTACAGGCGGGGGTTTATATGTTGTTTTATACTTTAACTGCTTCTTTACCTATAATGATTTCATTATTTTATTATTATTATTTTTATTTATCTTTAAGATTTTTTATAATAAGTAATTTAAATAATAATCTTATATTTTTATGTATAAATTTAGTTTTTTTTGTTAAGATTCCTATATATGTTGTACATTTATGACTTCCTAAGGCTCATGTAGAGGCTCCTATTGCCGGATCTATAATTTTGGCCGGTATTATATTAAAGTTAGGGGGGTATGGTATATTACGGGTTTCTAAAATATTTATTTTAAATATTTTAGGGATTGGAAAATTTTTTTTATTATTTAGGTTATTAGGGGGGGCTATTATTTCTATTTTTTGTATAAGACAAATTGATATAAAATCTTTAGTAGCATATTCTTCAATTAGTCATATAAGATATGTAATATCTGGGATTTTGTGTCTTAATTATTGAGGATTTGTAGGAAGTTTAATAATAATAGTAGCTCATGGAATTTGTTCATCGGCTTTATTTTGTTTAGTAAATATTTATTATGAGCGATCAATAAGTCGTAATATTTATATTAATAAGGGTTTATTAAATCTGATACCTAGATTAGCTATATTTATATTTCTATTTTGTGCATTTAATATAGCTGCTCCTCCTTCTTTAAATTTAATTGGTGAAATTTTATTAATTAGATGTTTAATTAGGTGAAATTATTGATTAATAATTTTATTTATTATTATATTATTTTTTGGGGCTGTGTATTCATTATATCTTTATTCATTTAGACAACATGGCAGAATTTTTAGAGGGTTTTATGGATTTATAAATTGTTCAATTAATGAATATTTATTAATAGTTCTTCATTTATTTACATTAGTTTTATTTTTTTTAAAGGGAGAATTTTTAATATTATGATTATATTTAAATAGTTTAATTAAAATATTAATTTGTGGAATTGAAGATATATAATTATTTTAAATTACTTATATAGTTATTGTATGTTATATTTATAGATTTTGATTATTTATTTTTAGGGTAGTTAGATTATTTTATTCTTTAGAGTTTATTAATTGTAATATTATTTATTTTATTGAATATGAGTTATTTTCTTTGAATTCTTCAATATTTATAGTAAGAATTTTATTAGATTGAATGAGTTTATTATTTTTAAGATTTGTAATATTTATTTCTTCAATAGTAATTTTTTACTGTAATGAGTATATAGTGGGGGATTTATTTTTAAATCGATTTATTTATTTAGTTGTCTTGTTTATTTTTTCTATATTTTTTTTAATTATTAGACCTAATTTAATCAGAATTTTATTAGGGTGGGATGGATTAGGACTTGTATCATATTGTTTAGTAGTTTATTATAATAACTATAAATCTTATAATGCTGGAATAATCACTGTTTTAAGGAATCGTGTAGGGGATGTGGCTTTAATTTTAGGAATTAGCTGAATAGTAAATTATGGAGATTGAAATTTTTATTTATATTTAAATTTTAATTTATTTTTTATTATTGGAATGTTAATATTTATTGCTGCTATTACTAAGTCTGCTCAAATTCCGTTTTCTGCCTGATTGCCAGAAGCTATAGCTGCTCCCACCCCAGTTTCTTCTTTGGTTCATTCTTCTACTTTAGTAACTGCTGGAGTATTTTTATTAATTCGATTTTATTATGTATTAAGAAATAGCATTTTAAGAATGTTAATAATTTTAAGTTTATTAACAATATTACTATCCGGAATTAGAGCAAATTTTGAATATGATTTAAAGAAAATTATTGCTTTATCTACTTTAAGACAATTGGGAATAATAATATTTATTTTATCTTTAGGAAGAGTAGATTTAGCTTTTTTTCATTTATTAATTCATGCAGTTTTTAAAGCTTTATTATTTATATGTGCTGGATTATTAATTCATTTAAATAATGGAATTCAAGATATTCGGGTAATTGGAGGAAGATTAATTCATTTACCTTTATTAAAAAGTTATATTTTATTAAGTATTTTATCTTTATGTGGAATACCTTTTTTTAGGGGATTTTATTCTAAGGATTTAATTGCTGAAATTTTAAGAGTTAGAGAAGTAAGCATTTCTATTTATATAATATTTTATTTTACTATTGGTTTAACAGTTAGATATTCTATTCGATTAATATATTATGTTTTATGAAGAGAAGTAAAGAGATATAAATATTGTGAAATGTCAAGAAGGTTTATGAGAATAATAAAAGGAATAAGAGGATTAATTTTTTGAGTTATTTTATTAGGAAGAGTTTTATCATGAATTTATATTATTGATTTTTATTTTATTTATCTAAGATTTATTATGAAAACCATAACCTTATTGTTTGTTGTATTAGGAGGGGTATGTAGAATAATAATAGTTTTTTTTAAGAGATATTATAATTATTTAAATTTAAAATTTTTTGGAATATTAGGTAATTTTTTATTTTTTAGTTTAATTTTTAATAAAAGAAGAGTATCTTATAGTAAGATAATTATTTATATGGAACAAGGATGACTAGAAAAGTTAGGGAGTCAAGGACTTTATTTAAGATTTTCATATATAAGTAATAAATTTTATATATTATTTAAAGAAAATTTTAAGATTTTATTAATAATAATCTATATTTTTATTGTTTTTATATATTTAATTTATTTGAATAGCTTAAAAAGAGTAAGATATTGAAGATATCTGGGTAAAGAAATTTTTCAAATATTTAAAAAATATTTTTATTTTTATATTGAAAATATAATGTTTTATAAATTAAACTATTTAAATTGAAATATTAACAAATTTGCTATATTAAAAGTTAGAAGCTTTAATTATATTTCTTTAACTAGGATATAATCCAATAATATTATTAACAATAATATACCTTAATTTGGTTTTAGTTAATTGAGGGCCTTGGCCTATTATTAGGTCGAAACTAATTATAAAATTTATTTCTCAATTAAGATAAACTGAAAGTTATTTTTAATTGCAATTTAAAAGTTATAATTTTATTAACTATTATCCTAAATGGTTCATGAAAGAGCTTTTTTATATCATTCATAATATAATCCATATAGAAGAATTAAAATAAAAAAGGAAAATAATAAAAAAAAATTTATAATATTTGAATAATAAAAAATATAAATAATTGGAATAAGAAGGGTAATTTCAATATCAAAAATTAAAAAAATAATGGCAATTAAAAAAAAATGCAGAGTGAAAGGTAATCGGGCATATGTTTTTGGATCAAAGCCACATTCAAATGGAGAATTTTTTTCTCGATCATTAAAAGTTTTTTTTGAAATTATAAAACAAATTAATATTATAATTGAGGTCAATGAGAGGATTATGATCATTATTAGGTAAAGAATTATTTATACTGAGTACAGATTTTTTAAGTGGAAATTAAATATAATTTTTATATTATATAAATAACTACCTCATCAATAGATTGAAATGTATAAAAATAATCACACAACATCAACAAAATGTCAGTATCATGCTGCTGCTTCAAATCCAAAATGATGAATAGAAGAAAAATGAGTAAAATATTGACGAATTAAGCAAATTAATAGAAATGTAGTTCCAATTATTACATGTAATCCATGAAATCCGGTTGCTATAAAGAATGTTGTTCCGTAAACTGAATCTGAGATGGAAAATGGGGCCTCGAAATATTCATAAACTTGAAGTATCGTAAAATAGATTCCTAGTATAATAGTGATAAATAATCTATTTAATGTTTGATTATAATTATTTTCTATTAAACTATGATGAGCTCAGGTTACTGAAATACCTGATCTAAGAAGAATTAAAGTATTAAGAAGGGGAATTTGAATGGGATTAAATGCATTAATTGATATAGGAGGTCATATTATACCAATTTCAATATTAGGAGATAATCTTCTATGAAAAAAGGCTCAAAAAAATGAAATAAAAAAAAAAATTTCTGAAATAATAAATAAAATTATTCCTCAGCGTATTCCTATAGTAACTTTATAGGTATGAAGTCCTTGAAAAGTTCTTTCTCGAACAATATCACGTCATCATTGATATATAATTAATAATGTTCTTATAATTCCTAGAATTAAAAGGGTATTACTAAATTTATGAAATCATTGGATCATTCCTAAAAGTAATGTTATTACTCTTAAGGCTCCTAAAATAGGTCATGGGCTTTCTTCAACAAGATGGTAGGGATGAGTTTTTGATATCATTAATATACTTCTCTTGAATATAAAATAGTTAAAACAGTAAAAACATAGGCTTGAATAATAGCTACGGAAAATTCTAAAATAAGAAGAAGTCCCTGAATTAAAATTACTGTATTAAATATAAAAGATGATAAAGTATCTATAGAATTCCCTAGTAAAGTTAGTAGTAGGTGTCCTGCAATTATATTAGCAGATAGTCGTACTGTTAAAGTAATTGGACGGATGATATTTCTAATAGATTCAATACACACTATGAAAGGTATTAAGATTAAGGGGGTACCTTGAGGAACTAGATGAGTAAATATATGATTTGTATTTTTAATTCATCCGAAAAATATTAAACTTAATCAAATAGGCAGAGCTAAAGATAAAGTTAAGGTTAAATGTCTTGTTCTAGTAAATGTATAAGGAAATAATCCTATAAAATTATTTATTAAAATAAAAGTAAAAATAGAAATAAATAAAAAAGTTAAGAAATTAATTTTTTGGGATAAAATAATTTTTAATTCTTGATATAAATAGTTTATTAATACATTGTATATTATTAATCATCGGGATGGAACCATTCAAAATACTGAAGGAATAATAATTATAAATAGTAGAGTCCTTATTCAATTTAAATTAAGGATGTAAGTTGTGGGATCAAAGGAAGAAAATAAATTTATTATCATTTTCAATTATTGTAGATATTTTTATTTGTTTTATTATGATTTAAATTTGATGAATAAAATAAGTAATAATTTAATATATAGATAGATAAAAATAAAAATCAAAATCTTATTATAAGTAGTAATCAATTTAAGGGCCTTATTTGAGGAATAATAAACTATTTTAAGGATAATTTTAATTTGACAAATTAATGTTATTATTTAACTAAGTTTATGAGAGATTTCATAAGAAATAGATGTTAATTTATTATAGGGTGGTTTAAGAGACCAATACTTACTTTAAGTTATCTTATGAAATTGATTTAATTCATTCAATAAATTTAATAGGAGAAATTGATTCTACAGTAATAGGTATAAATCTATGATTTATTCCACAAATCTCAGAGCATTGTCCAAAAAATAGACTAGATCGATTAATAAAAAATCTTAGTTGGTTTAAGCGACCTGGTATAGCATCTATTTTAATTCTTAAAGCTGGGATTGTTCATGCATGAATTACATCATCTGCAGTGAGCATTATTCGAATTTGAGATAAATATGGTAGTACAACTCGTGTATCTGTATCAATTAATCGAAATCTATTTAATTTGTTATAATCTTCCATATATGAATTAAATTCAATATTTTTAAAGTCAGTGTATTCGTAAGATCAATATCATTGGTGACCTAGGGTTTTTAGTGATAGAAGAGGGTTATTTAGTTCATCAAGTAAATAGAGTAATTGTAAGGAAGGTAAAGCAATAAATATTAAAGTAATAGCCGGTAGAATTGTTCAGATTAACTCAATTGATTGATTTTCTAAAAGAAATCGATAGTTTAATTTGTTAAAAAATAAAGAAACTATAATATATGTTACTAAAATTGTAATTATTAATAAAATTAATAGAGAGTGATTATGGAAAAATATTATTTGTTCTATTAATGGTGAGGCAGCATCTTGAAGAAGAGTTATTTTTCACGTAGCTATTTCTAAAAAAAGAAGTCTTTATATTTGAAGCTTAAATTCAATGCAATTTTCTGCCATATTAGAAGTATCTAGAAATTATTGGTAATTCAGTGTAGGTATGAGGATTTGGAGGGGTTTGATGAAGTCATTCAATTGAAGATGGCATACTTAAACTAGATACTGAAATTCGTTTTATTAATATTCTTTCTAATAAAATATAAATAAAATAAATTACGGCAATTATGGAAATGGTTGATCCTAAAGATGAGATAATATTTCAAGTTAAGTAAGCATCAGGGAAGTCCGAGTAACGTCGAGGTATACCTCTTAATCCTAAAAAATGTTGGGGAAAAAATGTTAAATTTACACCTAAAAATATAGTTAAAAATTGAATTTTTAAGAATTTATTATTTATATTTAATCCCGTTAATAAAGGGTATCAGTGAACAAATCCAGCTATAATAGCAAAAATAGCTCCTATTGAAAGAACATAATGAAAATGAGCTACTACATAATAGGTATCATGAAGGATAATATCAATTGATGAATTAGCTAAAATTACTCCTGTAAGGCCTCCGATAGTAAAAAGAAAAATAAAACCTAGAGCTCATAGTATGGAAGGAGTTAAGTAAATTACAGCTCCATGAAGTGTTGCTAACCAACTAAAAATTTTAATTCCTGTAGGAATAGCAATAATTATAGTAGCTGAAGTAAAGTAAGCTCGTGTATCTACATCTATACCTACAGTAAATATATGATGAGCCCATACAATAAACCCTAGGAGTCCAATAGCTATCATAGCATAAATTATTCCTAAAGCTCCAAATGTTTCTTTTTTATTACTTTGTTGAGTGATTACATGTGAAATTATCCCAAATCCAGGTAAAATGAGAATATAAACTTCTGGATGACCAAAAAATCAAAATAGATGTTGATATAAAATAGGATCTCCTCCTCCAGTTGGGTCAAAAAAAGATGTATTAAGATTCCGATCAGTTAATAATATTGTAATAGCTCCTGCTAATACAGGTAATGAAAGAAGGAGTAATAGGGCTGTGATGCCAATTGATCAAACAAATAATGGGATTATTTCTAGGGTAATTCCAGGGGTTCGTATATTAATAATAGTTGAAATAAAATTAATAGCTCCTAAGATTGATGAAATTCCAGCTAAATGAAGACTAAAGATAGCTAAATCAACTGAAGCTCCTCTATGAGCAATATTTCTAGCTAAGGGTGGATAGACAGTTCATCCAGTACCTGCTCCTATTTCAACTAAAGAACTAAAGAGAAGAAGCGTGATAGAAGGGGGAAGTAATCAAAATCTTATATTATTTATTCGAGGAAATGCTATATCTGGGGCTCCTAATATTAATGGTATAAGTCAATTTCCAAATCCTCCAATTATAATAGGCATTACAGTAAAAAAAATTATAATAAAGGCATGAGCAGTTACTAAGGTATTATAAATTTGATCATCTCCAATAAGATTTCCAGGAGTTCCTAGTTCAAATCGAATAAGTATTCTTAGGGATATCCCTAAGATAGCTGATCAAGCTCCGAAGATAAAATATAATGTACCGATATCTTTATGGTTAGTAGAAAATAATCATTTTTTCATATTTTTAGTGGAATGGCCGAAATAGGTGGAAAATTGTAAATTTTCTTATGAATTAATTCTTTCACTAATTTTTTTTTTAAATCTTATAGTCATGCTGTGATTTTAAATTGCAAATTTAAAGGGGGGGGGGATCCTTTAAGGTTTAAGAGAGTCTTATTTATAACTTTGAAGGTTATTAGTTTTCTTTTAACTTAAATCCTTATATAAAAAAAGGGAAAAATAGAACTATAATTAGGAATATTGATATAATTCTGGGAATGATTAATAGAATGGGTATTTTTTTAATAATTAAATGTTTTTTAATTGGGCTTATAAGAAGAAGAGAGAAAATTGTTTGAAGGTATATGTAAATAGTAATTAATGTAATAATTAGAATAATTAGGGCTTGAATATTAAATCTAGAAAAAATTAATAGTTGAATAGTCAGTCATTTTACTAAAAATATAATAAATGGAGGGATTCCTCTTATTGTAATTATTATTTTTACAAAAGTAATAAATATTAATGAAGGAATAGATGTAATATTTATTAAATTACTAATATTATAATAAATTATAATTAAAACAATACTTATTAAAGATAAAGAATAAAAAATAAAGTAAATTGTTCAAATATTTATAGATAGATTAATTGTGATGATCATTCATCCTGTATGAGTGATTGAGGAAAAAGTTAGGATTTTTTTAAAAGAGGTTTGAAGAATTCCTTGTATTCTCCCCATAAGAATTGAGATCAATGAAAAAATAATAATTGAGTTTATTGATATTGGGAGATAAGTTGTAATAATTAAAGGTCTAATTTTTTGAATAGTTATTAGTATAATAGAGGGGGGTCATTTTAATGTTTCAATAATTTCGGGGAATCAAAAATGGAAAGGTGCTGCCCTTATTTTTAATATTAATGATATAAAGATTATATAGTTAAATATTATAAAATTATTTATCAATAAGATAATTCCTATTAAAAAAATTAATGAGGCTGAGCATTGTACAATAAAGTATTTAATGGCTGATTCAGTTGAATAAGGTGAATTTATTGAAATAATAGAAATTATAATTAGCAGGTTTACTTCTATTATAATCCATATTGTAAATCATGAGTAAGAAGAGATTATAATTATAATTCTTATAATTAAAAGAAGAAAAAATAATTTATTGAGATTAATTAAAAAGAAGAGGAGGAGCCTCTATTAATAGGGTATGAACCTAAGAGCTTAATTAGCTTATCTTTATAATTTAGTATATAAGTATTTAAATTTTTGAAGTTTAAGGCAATAAAAAGTTTATTAATTATAAATTAGTTAAGGTATTTTATACATATTTTATTCTATCACAATAATTCTTTACTCAGACACTCAACT